CGGACTCTATTATGGATTTCTGACCACATTTTCCATAGGGCCCTCTTATCTCTTCCTTCTCCGAGCTTCGGTTATGGAAGAAAGAAAAGAAGGAACCGAGAAGAAGGTATCAGCGATAACAGGTTTTATTACAGGACAGCTCATGATGTTAATATCGATCTATTATGCGCCTCTGCATCTAGCATTGGGTAGACCTCATACAATAACTGTCCTAGCTCTACCGTATCTTTTGTTTCATTTCTTCTGGAACAATCACACAAACTTTTTGGTTTATGGGTCTACTACCAGAAATTCAATGCGCAATCTTAGCATTCAATGTATATTCCTGAATAATATCATTTTTCAATTTTTGAACCATTTCATTTTACCAAGTTCAATGTTAGCCAGATTAGTCAACATTTTTATGTTTCGATGCAACAACACGATGTTATTTGTAACAAGTAGTTTTTTTGGTTGGTTAATTGGTCACATTTTATTCATGAAATGGATTGTATTGGTATTAGTCTGGATAGGGCAAAATCATTCTATTCGATCTAATGTACTTATTCGATTAAACAAATACATTATGTCTAAATTGCAAAATTTGATGGCTCGAATATTTAGTATTCTCTTATTTATTACCTGTGTCTACCATTTAGGCAGAATACCATCGCCCATTCTTACTAAGAAACTAAAAAAAACTTCCGACATGAAGGGGATTCAAAAAGAGTCACAAGATGTATTTACCGAAGAAGACCCTTTTTCCGAAAAAAGGGGGGCTCTGGACAAAATTGATGAAACGAAAGAGATAGATGAAAATAAAGAAAATTTAAAGGCCGCTATGGTGAAATGGTTTGACAAGCCTCCTGTGACTCTTCTTTTCGACTATAAAAGATGGAATTATCCATTACGATATATAAAAAACGATCAATTTGAAAATGCTGTAAGAAATGAAATATCACAATATTTTTTTTATATATGTCAAAGTGATGGAAAACTAAAAATATCTTTTACATATCTACTCAGTTTGGTAAATTTTTTAGAAATGATACAACGAAAGATATCTTTGAATGAATTAGCATTCGATTCTAATAAATTTTGGACTTATAATATTCAATACAAAAAAAATAAACAAATTAATGAGACTAGAAATAGAATTGAAGCTCTAGACAAAGAATTACTTTTTATAGATATACTCGAAAAAAAAACTCGATTATGTAATTGTGATAAAAAAAAAGAATACTTGCCTAAGATATATGATCCTTTCTTAAACCGAACTTTCGGTGAAACACTAAAAAAAAAACGGGTTTCGATTTTAAGTATAAACGAAACCTTTGCTATAAATAAGATTCATGGTCTACTTTTTACCGATTTTCAAGAATTTGAACATAAAATTAAAAAATTTTTTAAAAAAATAAATTATTTGTTGACCTTAATTAATGAATTTTCAAAAGAACCAACACCCTATTTTAATTTACAAGGGCTTATTATATTTCTGAAAAAAATAAACAGGGGTTCAAAAGAGCGATATAAATTTTTAAAATTTTTATTCCATGTAGTTATAAATAATAATCATAAGAAATCCATTATAAAAAAATCGGATAGAGTAATACGTAAAAAAATATTCCACTGGTCATACAAATTAATCGACGAGTTAGAACAACAGGAAAGGGGAAATGCGGAAGACCGATTAGCGGAAGATCATGGTATTCGCTCAAGAAAAGCCAAACGTGTAATTATTTTTACCGATAGACAAACAAATACAGAGGAGATGGCGTTAATACGTTATTCACATCAATCAGATTTTCGTCGAGATATAATCAAAGGTTCTAGGCGCAACCAAAGGCGTAAAACGGTTATTTGGGAGCTGTTTCAAACCAATCTACACTCTACACTTTTTTTTTTGGAACGAAAAGATAATAAACTGTTGTTTTTGTATTTTAAAATTTATGAACTGATGAAATTTATGTTTCTAAATGCAATTAAGAAAAATGTAAAACTCAAAATTTCGGATTATAAAGAAGAAGAGATAAAAGAAATGACGAAAAACAAAAAGTACAAAATAGAAGAGAGAACGTGTCTCGAAATAGCAGAAACTTGGGATACTATTCCCCTTGCTCAAGCACTGAGAGGTTGTATGTTAGTAACCCAATCCAGTTTTAGAAAATATATTATATTACCTTCATTGGTAATAATTAAGAATATCGGACGGATATTATTATTTCAATTTCCCGAGTGGTCTGAGGATTTAAACCAATGGAATAAAGAGATACATGTTAAATGTACTTATAATGGGATTCAATTATCAGAAAAGGAATTTCCGAAAAACTGGTTAACAGATGGTATTCAAATAAAGATTCTATTTCCTTTCCACTTAAAACCTTGGTACAAATCTAAGCTTCGATCCCTTCATAGGAATCCAATGAAAACAAAAAAAAATAAAGAAGATTTTTTTTTTTTAACAATTTGGGGAATGGAAGCTGAAATGCCTTTTGGTCCTCCCCGAAAAAAACCCCTCTTTTGTGAACCCATCTTTAAAAGACTCGAAAAAAAATTTAGAAAATTAAAAAAATATATATATCAACTAAGTCAAATTAAAAAAGAAAAAGATTCTCTAATAAAAAATCATATAATTTATGAATCATCTATTCAGAAAAAATCACAAGATTCGAAAAAAGATTTATCGACAAAGAATAAATTGAAAGATCTGATTGATAAAACAAAAAAAATAAAAAAAGACAGGAAAAACATAGTTTTAACTATCCGGATTTGTACTAATAAAAAAAAAAATAATAAACGAGTTGATCTAAATCTAATCAAATTAAAATTAAAAAAATTACCAAAACGCTTTTCCGGGATAGTAAAAAAAAAAAATTCTCCATTAATTTATGAATCAAATTTTTTTTTTTATAAAATTTTTAAATTTTTTATCAAAGAAATATACATAAATAGTTTTCTATTTATCAGTAATATAAAAAGATTAAGTCTCAATGTACAACTCGTTCTTCAATCAATACAAAAACAAAAAAGTTTTGATAAGTACATTTACAAGAATAAAAAAAAAAAGAAAAAAAAAGTTGAGCAAACAAAAAAAATAACAATTCGGTTTATTTCAACTATAAAAAAATTACTTAATAATAATAAAAACTCAACTATTCTGTTTGGATTATCTTCCTTGTCACAAACATATGTGTTTTATAAATTCTCACAAATCTCAATTAATTATTTGGATAAGTTAAAATATGTTCTTCAATATCATAAATTTTTTAGAACACAAAGAATTTTTCATTGCGACTCAAAATTAAGACATATTTGGAATTATGACAAAAAGAAATGGAAAAATTGTCTAAAAGATTATTATCACTATGATTTAACACCAATTATATGGTTTCGATTAGTACCACAAAAATGGCGAAATAGAGTAAATCAGCATTATACAATTAAAAATAAAGATTTAAACAAAGAATATTTTTCTGAGAAACCTTCATTAATTCATCATGAAAAACAAACTTATTATGAAAAAACTTTAGTGTCAGATCAAAACGTTCATTTTAAAAAACACTATCGATATGATTTTTTAGTATATTTATACTATAATTATAATTATGAAAATAAGGCGGCCTACTCTATTGATATGTCTAGATCCCCATTAAAAGAAAAATTACAAGTAACAAAAAAAATAACTTTTAACAAAAACAAATTACTCGATAAAGTAAAGAATATCCCTATCAATAATTTTTTCAATAATTATCTACCATACGATAATATTAGGGATATAGAGCAAAAGTTGAATACAAAATATTTTGACTGTCAAAATTTTTTTTTTTTTAATAAAAAAAAAGTATATATTTTTGATAAGCAAAATATTTTGTATCTTACACTTTATCAAAAAAAGGAGAATGAAATACTAAGTAAGGCGCGACAGAATATAGAACTTTGGTTTTTACAAAAATTTTTACTATTTTACATTTACAACGAGTTTAGGATTAAACTTGGGGTTAGTCCAATCAAATCGTTTTTTTTTTATAATGCAAATGTAAAAATTAATGAAAGTACAACGGATGAAAAGGATGAAAAAAAAAACACAAAATACAGGAATAATACAAAAACAGAATTTTATATTTTCCTAAAAAGATATTTGCTTTTTCAATTGAGATGGGATAATGTTATGAAGCAAAAAATAATTAACAATATAAAAGTATATTGTTTCCTACTTAGACTTCTAAATCCAAAAGAAATGGCTCTATCCTCTATTCGAAAAGAAGAAATGAGTCTGGATATCATGTTGATTCATAATAAATTAACTTATACCAAATCGATGAAAAGGGGAATATTAATTCTTGAACCGATTTGTCTGTCTGTAAAAAAAAATAGAAAATTTATTATTTATAAAATTGTACGTAGTTCATGTTTTTATAAGAACAAGCAACAAACAAATCAAAGAAACAAAATATATATATATATTATTGATAAAAATAAATCAATCACACAATATCAAAATCAAAATATGAATGTAAATAAAAACGATAATTTTGATGATTTATTTGTTCCTGAAACTATTTTATCATCTCGACGTTGTAGAGAATTTAGAATTTTAATTTGTTTCAATTTAAAGAAAAAAAAAATTTTAAAAAAAAATCAAATATTTTTAAATAGGACAAAAAAAAAATTAATTAAATTGAAGTTTTTTCTTTGGACCAATTTTCGATTCGAGGATTTTACTTGTATAAATCGATATTGGTTTGATACCAATAACAGCATCCGTTTCAGTATGTTAAGGATACGTATTTATCCACAGGTGAAAATTCGTTGATGATAGATTTTTTTACTATATGCATTCTTACTCAATAAATGATATATAATTAATGAAAATAAAGTTCACATGCAGTAAATAATTCATTTATTGAATCTAAAAATAAAATTTTATGCGAGTCTTTCGTAAATTTTCGAAAGCTATACCCATACTCATATATCGTTATATTATGTATCTAGAAAAAGTTGATTGATTCAAAATTTGGATAAATCATTGATTCATCTAGTATATAAGTATATAAATAGATGATTCAATTACAAATTTATTAGATTGAAATTTTATGATGTTTAACAATATTTATAAATCCAATGTCGCATTCAGTAAAGATTTATGATACATGTATCGGGTGCACTCAATGTGTCCGAGTTTGTCCTACAGATGTATTAGAAATGATCCCTTGGGACGGCTGCAAAGCTAAGCAAATTGCCTCTGCTCCAAGAACAGAGGACTGTGTCGGTTGTAAAAGATGCGAATCCGCCTGCCCAACGGATTTTTTGAGCGTTCGGGTTTATCTAGGGTATGAAACAACTCGCAGCATGGGTTTAACTTATTGATAGTTAATAGCTAAAATGTTTTTTTTTTACCAATAAAACCCGTACTCAAAAACAAAATCAATTATATTAATATTATGAAGTACGGGTTTATCTGATTCAAGTGTAGTATATTATGATGTTAAAAATATTTATAATTTTATATAATATATATATATTATATAAAATTATAAATAGTAATATCAATTACGAATATATACGCTTTTCTTATTCGTAATGGAAATTCGATATATCAATGTTGAGAATATTATTTTTTTGATGAAGAATTCCTCATTACTTTATGGATATTGTACCCGTTTCTTTTTTCTTTTCTGAAATTAATTAAAAAATTGGAATCGTAACATTTAGTTTATGTTTGTCTTCATCAAGTTCTTTATTCAATTAGATTAAAATTAAAATATAAATGAACCATAACTATGCAGCCCTATTTCTAATAGATTGATCCCAAAATAACATCCCCAAATTAGAAGAAAGCCTATAACAGCTACAATTGCAGAATTTTTCCCGTTCGAATTTCTATTCGTTTGAGTATTTTGAGTATGTAAATAAATCGTGAATATAATCCAAGTAATAAATGCCCAAGTTTCTTTTGGATCCCAATTCCAATATGATCCCCATGCTTCATTAGCCCACACAGCTCCCGAAAGAATACCTATACTTAAAAAAAAAAAACCTATACTAATAACACTACAACTCCAATGTTCCAATTGTTGAATTAATTGGGTTCTGTAAAAATTCCTAGTTGAAAAAAAAGAAGGGATTTGTAAAGCAGTTTTTATCTTTTCATTTTTGTTTTGATTATTACCAAAAAAAAATGTCTTAGTTACTAAAAAATGGCTTTTACTAAAAATCATTACTCTTTTTTGAAATGTAATGACTAAAAGTGTTACTGATAATAAGGATCCACATAAAAGAGATGCATAGCCCACTAGGGTCATACTTACATGCATCATTAACCATTGGGATTGAAGAGCAGGTACTAATATTACAGATTTATGTATTTGATTTAAAAGATTTGAAGTAGCAAAAACTTGAGTAAAAAGGACACCTATCTTTATTATTGAGCTTAACTGTTTTTTTTTTAAATACAGAACCAGATAAATAATGGAGAAACCCCATGAAAGGAAAATTAATGATTCGGATAACTCACTTAATGGGAAATGTCTAAAATGAATCCAACGATTTATTAATAATCCTGTTAGACAGAAAAATTCCGCTGTTATGCCCCTTTCTGAAGAATCAGATAGTTCTATGATTTCATCGATTAATAATATTCGAAAATAAATTGGAATTAAAATTGAAACAATAGAAACGGATATATGAGTTAATATATGTTCAAAAGTCGAAAACAGCATAAATAACTTATAATTTACTAAATATAAATAAAATTAAAATAAAGAGACAAAAGAGACCACAAAGTTTTATAGTTTTATATTTTATTTTAATTTTTCTTTACTATTTTTTTTTTTTTTACTTTTTAATATTAATATATTTAATAATATATTTAAAAATATATAATAATAAATAAAATATATATAGATATATATATATAGAATTTATAATATTAAAATAAATATTATATAATTATATTTATTATAAATTTTTTAATTTATATTATATTATTACTCATTTTAGAAGATGTCATGCCGCTACTCGGACTCGAACCGAGATGCTGTAGCACTGCTTCCTAAGAGCAGCGTGTTTACCAATTTCACCATAGCGGCCTTTAAATTTTCTTTATTTTCATCTATCTCTTTCGTTTCATCAATTTTGTCCAGAGCCCCCCTTTTTTCGGAAAAAGGGTCTTCTTCGGTAAATACATCTTGTGACTCTTTTTGAATCCCCTTCATGTCGGAAGTTTTTTTTAGTTTCTTAGTAAGAATGGGCGATGGTATTCTGCCTAAATGGTAGACACAGGTAATAAATAAGAGAATACTAAATATTCGAGCCATCAAATTTTGCAATTTAGACATAATGTATTTGTTTAATCGAATAAGTACATTAGATCGAATAGAATGATTTTGCCCTATCCAGACTAATACCAATACAATCCATTTCATGAATAAAATGTGACCAATTAACCAACCAAAAAAACTACTTGTTACAAATAACATCGTGTTGTTGCATCGAAACATAAAAATGTTGACTAATCTGGCT